TCGGGCTCGAGGACGTAGTTATCCGATAAAAAGACCCACCTGTCATATAATTATTGTAGTGAGGGATAGCTCGAAAAAGAAAACGGATCAGGATATATATTTAGAAACAAAGGATCAATGGAAAGATCCTATAATAGAGAGATATTTGGAGAAAGAGAGAGAAAAAAAAGAGAAAGAGAGAGAAGAAAAATATGGGCAAAAAAATAAATCCCCTTGGTTTCCGACTTGGTGGGGAAAACCAAAAGCATAGATCCCTTTGGTTCGCGCAACCAAAAAATTATTCCATAGGTCTCCAGGAAGATGAAAAAATACGAGATTGTATCAAGAATTATGTACAAAAAAATAGGAGAATATCCTCGGGTTTCGAAGGAATTGCACATATAGAGATTCAAAAAAAAATCGATCTGATCCAGGTCATAATCTATATTGGATTTCCAAATTTGTTAATAGAGGGTCGAACACGAGGAATCGAAGAATTACAGATCAATGTACAAAAAGGATTTCATTCTGTGAACCGGAGACTTAACATTGCTATCACAAGAGTTGCAAAACCTTATGGACAACCTAATATTCTTGCAGAATATATAGCTCTACAATTAAAGAATAGAGTTTCCTTTCGAAAGGCAATGAAAAAAGCTATTGAATTAGCTGAACAAGCGGATACAAAAGGAATTCAAGTACAAATTGCAGGACGTATCGACGGAAAAGAAATTGCGCGTGTCGAATGGATCAGAGAAGGTAGGGTTCCCCTACAAACCATTCGAGCTAAAATTGATCATTGTTCCCATACAGTTCGAACTATCTATGGGGTATTAGGCATCAAAATTTGGATATTTGTAGACGAGCAATAATGGGCCTTTCCTTACCATTCTATCCAGTGATAGAACAAAAAACGACAAACTATTCTTTTTCCCTTCAATGAAAAATGAGCAATTCTAATTCTATAGGGTTGAATAAAAATTGGATTGATCATTTGGTAGAATTGCTATGCTTAGTGTGTGACTCGTTGGTTTTTCTTTAGAGTTGGGATTCAAAAAAAAAGGACTGGCCCCTAACTAATAACTCTAGAACTTAGAACCAGCTCATTGCTTCGTATTATCGAGATCCAAGGAACCAGTCACTATATGATGTGTCAATCATATAGTTGTAGCAACTGAAATCTTTTTTCCATAAAGGAAAAATCAATCTGATTATGGATTGTGAAGCGAAAATAGAGGGATGTGGGTAAATGGAAGGACGAGAGAAAGAGAGAAGGAGAATATCAATGGTATATGATTCCAATATGTATGGTCTATTATGAATCATCTCATAAAAGGCAGTGTGATAAAGCATCAATACTGATTCGTCCATAATTAGATGAATACGGTTCATAGGAAAAATACCAATAATAAAGAGCCTCGAGTCAATAGAGACTGAGGAGATTGACTTGGGAACGAACTTGAATTGAGGAGCTCCATTGCAGAGTTCAGGCCTAGCCATTAATGGAGAAGCTATGGGAACGACGGAACCTGTGACTGCAGAAGATTCTATTGAAAACGAATCCTAATGATTCATTGGGTGGGATGGCGGAACCAACCAGGAACCAATTGATTTATTCTGAGAGGCCATGGGTTGACCCTACGAATGAAACAAATATTGAAAGAGTAAATATTCGCCCGCGAAACCCTTATTGAATTGCAAAATTTTGGCCGATTCGGTAAAGGTCAAGGATTCGTTATAAAAATAAAGCAAAGGCATTATCTTCTATATATAGAAATATACGTCTAGCTATATATACAAGATATACAGATTCCTACGTGACAGATTCAATATCAATAAATCCCATGATTTAGTGTATTATTCAATAAATACATGTGTATCTGTAATATTATTGAATCGTTTCATTCGCGAGGAGCTGGATGAGAAGAAACTCTCATGTCCGGTTCTGTAGTAGAGATGAGGTTGAGAAACAACCATCAACTATAACCCCAAAAGAACCAGATTCCGTAAACAACATAGAGGAAGAATGAAGGGAATATCTTATCGAGGCAATCATATTTGTTTCGGTAGATATGCTCTTCAGGCACTTGAACCCGCTTGGATCACATCTAGACAAATAGAAGCAGGGCGACGAGGAATGACACGATATGCGCGCCGTGGTGGAAAAATATGGGTCCGTATATTTCCCGACAAACCCGTTACAGTAAGACCTACGGAAACCCGTATGGGTTCGGGGAAGGGATCTCCCGAATATTGGGTATCTGTTGTTAAGCCGGGTCGAATACTTTATGAAATGGGCGGAGTATCGGAAACTGTAGCCAGAGCAGCTATTAAAATAGCTGCGTGCAAAATGCCTATACGAACGCAATTCATTATTTCAGGATAGGGATGTGGAACCAAAGGGGTATTTATGATGAAAAAACAATCGCGGATTTCTTTATTTCTGGACAGACAATATTTCTTTCTTTTTTCCTTCGACCTTTGCATTGAAAGAACAGATTAAAAAAAAAAATGATATGATTCAACCTCAGACCCATTTGAATGTAGCGGACAACAGCGGGGCTCGAGAATTGATGTGTATTCGAATCATAGGAGCTAGTAATCACCGATATGCTCATATTGGTGACGTTATTGTTGCTGTAATAAAAGAAGCAGTGCCCAATATGCCTCTCGAAAGATCAGAAGTGATCAGAGCTGTAATTGTACGTACATGTAAAGAACTCAGACGTGACAACGGTATGATAATACGATATGATGACAATGCAGCAGTTGTCATTGATCAAGAAGGAAATCCAAAAGGAACTCGGGTTTTTGGAGCGATCGCTCGAGAATTGAGACAGTTGAATTTCACTAAAATAGTCTCATTAGCTCCTGAGGTATTATAAATACTAGTAGATGAGACCATGATATAGTAGGGTATCTGAAATGGATCAATTAGTAGATTTTGTTTCACGCATATACTTTTAATAATTCATAAATAAAGAATCAAAAATTCACATAAAAAAAAAACGTAACATGTTGATTATATCAAAATTAGGAGGCACCAATAATTATAGTTCGTCATGGGTAGGGACACTATTGCCGATATATTAACTTCTATAAGAAATGCCGACATGGATAAAAAAGGAACAGTTCGAATAGCATCTACTAATATGACCGAAAGCGTTGTTAAAATACTTCTACGAGAAGGTTTTATTGAAAACGTTAGGAAACATCGGGAAAACAACAAATATTTCTTGGTTTCAACCCTGCGACATAGAAGAAATAGGAAAGGAACATATAGAAATATTTTAAAGCGTATCAGCCGACCCGGTCTACGAATCTATTCCAACTATCAACGAATTCCTAGGATTTTAGGTGGAATGGGGATTGTAATTCTTTCTACTTCTAGAGGTATAATGACAGATCGAGAAGCTCGACTAGAAGGAATTGGAGGAGAAGTTTTGTGTTATATATGGTGATCCTTCTGGTATCCGAAGTTGATCCGTAACTTCCTATTTGTGAAAAAGGAGAGGAAAGACGGGTTGTTTAATATCACTCCTCCTCCATTAGTTGATACTTCAAGGGGGTTACCTGGAATGAAAGAACAAAAATTGATTCATGAAGGTTTAATTACTGAATCACTTCCCAATGGTATGTTCCGGGTTCGTTTAGATAATGAAGATCTGATTCTAGGTTATGTTTCGGGGAGGATCCGACGAAGTTTTATACGGATACTACCAGGAGATAGAGTAAAAATCGAAGTAAGTCGTTATGATTCAACCAGGGGACGTATAATTTATAGACTTCGCAACAAAGATTCAAACGATTAGGTGTAGGTGGATTTTTAAACATTCCTTTCGTGGGAATACAATTCGAGGTTCAAAATTTCAAGAGACTTATTTTCTTCCAAGGAGTAGATTCGGAATTAAGGTAAGGAATAACAAATATGAAAATAAGGGCCTCTGTTCGTAAAATTTGTGAAAAATGTCGACTGATCCGTAGGCGGGGACGAATTATAGTAATTTGTTTCAATCCGAGACATAAACAGAGACAAGGGTAATCTTTCTAAAAAGAAAAAGGGATTTTCTAAAGGACCCGATGGACAAATAAAGGATCTGTTTTGATATGAAATGGATATATCCGTATATCTCTGACTCATATTTATGAGATGATAAAATATGACAAAACCTATACCAAGAATTGGTTCACGTAGGAATGGGCGTATTGGTTCACGTAAGAGTGGGCGTAGAATACCAAAAGGAGTTATTCATGTTCAAGCGAGTTTCAACAATACCATTGTGACTGTTACAGATGTACTAGGTCAGGTGGTTTCTTGGTCCTCCGCTGGTACTTGTGGATTCAGAGGCACAAGAAGAGGGACACCATTTGCTGCTCAAACCGCAGCAGGAAATGCTATTCGTACAGTAGTGGATCAGGGTATGCAACGAGCAGAAGTCATGATAAAAGGTCCTGGTCTCGGAAGAGATGCAGCATTACGAGCTATTCGTAGAAGTGGTATACTATTAAGTTTCGTACGTGACGTAACCCCTATGCCACATAATGGATGTAGACCTCCTAAAAAAAGACGTGTGTAGAAATAAGAATTGAACGGATTTCAAGAGAAATAAATGATTCAATGATCTGAAAAAAGAATAATATTATTATGGTTCGAGAGGAAGTAGCAGTATCCACTCGGACACTACAGTGGAAGTGTGTTGAATCAAGAACAGACAGTAAGCGTCTTTATTATGGCCGTTTCATTTTGGCCCCGCTTATGAAAGGCCAAGCAGATACGATAGGTATCGCAATGCGAAGGGCTTTACTTGGAGAAATAGAAGGAACATGTATTACACGTGCAAAATCTGAAAAGGTACCACATGAATATTCTACGATAGTCGGTATTGAAGAATCAGTACATGCAATTTTAATGAATTTGAAAGAAATTGTATTGAGAAGTCATCTGTATGGAACTCGTGACGCATCCATTTGCGTCAGGGGTCCTAGATACGTAACTGCTCAAGATATCATCCCACCACCTT